CTGTAACTATTCAATATCCTTATGAAAAATTAATTACATCGGAACGTTTCCGGGGCCGAATCCATTTTGAATTTGATAAATGCATTGCTTGTGAAGTATGTGTTCGTGTATGTCCTATAGATCTCCCCGTTGTTGATTGGAAATTGGAAACTGGTATTCGAAAGAAACGATTGCTTAATTACAGTATTGATTTCGGAATTTGTATATTTTGTGGTAACTGCGTTGAGTATTGTCCAACAAATTGTTTATCAATGACTGAAGAATATGAACTTTCGACTTATGATCGTCACGAATTGAATTATAATCAAATTGCTTTGGGTCGTTTACCAATGTCAGTAATTGACGATTATACAATTCGAACAATTTTTAATTCGCCTCAAATAAAATAAAAAATGTAAAAACTCTTTGATTAAAGAGTAATTTCCAATTATCAAGGTTCAATTTGATCTAATCTAAAGGAATGAGTTCTTTATTTTTTTTTCTTGGTCAATAACTATAAATTCTGACCAACTGTAAATTGGTTGGTGGGAGGGGCGACTTAATTTGAATTGAACTATATAATATACGTAAATTAACGTATATATATATAAATTATAAATATAACTAAATATAGTTTCGAGCTAAACGGCCCTTTTCTTTCGAGTGAAAAAGGCTATTGGCCCACTAATTCTACCTACATTAATTTGAATTTAAACCCAGTCGATTAGAATTAAATATTTCAATTAGGAGCATATAGGATATAGGATATCATAAAAAATTTCCTGGTCGGGTCAATAAAATCATGAAAAACATTTCGATTTATTTATCTTTAAAATAAAATGGATTTGCCTGGACCAATACATGATTTTCTTTTAGTTTTTCTGGGATCAGGTCTTATACTAGGAGGTCTAGGAGTGGTCTTATTTACTAATCCAATTTATTCTGCCTTTTCCTTGGGATTGGTTCTTGTTTGTATATCCTTATTTTATATTCCATCAAACTCCCATTTTGTAGCGGCCGCACAACTCCTTATTTACGTGGGAGCTATAAATGTTTTAATCCTATTTGCTGTAATGTTCATGAATGGTTCAGAATATTACAAAGATTTGAACCTTTGGACTGTTGGCGATGGGATTACTTCGTTGGTTTGTACAAGTATTTTTGTTTCACTAATTAGTACTATTCTAGATACGTCTTGGTACGGGATTATTTGGACGACAAAATCAAATCAGATTATAGAACAAGATTTGATAAGTAATAGTCAACAAATTGGAATTCATTTATCAACCGATTTTTTTCTTCCATTTGAACTCATTTCGATAATACTTTTAGTTGCTTTGATAGGTGCAATTGCGGTTGCTCGGCAATGAAAAATCTTTATAACCGCTAACGGCAATCAAAATTCAACCCTGTTCTGTGTTATCAAATTCATTTATCTTCAATTCGACTTAAAGACTATAATAATAAAAAAAAGAATTTTTTTTTTATCTATTAAGAAATACCATATACCATTTTCTTGCTTTGTACTTTATAGTAAATTGACTGGGTTGAATTGTTGTTCATATTGAAATGAATCCAAATTAATAAGGAGCTGGTCAATGATACTCGAACATGTACTTGTTTTGAGTGCCTATTTATTTTCTATCGGTATCTATGGATTGATCACGAGTCGAAATATGGTTAGGGCCCTTATGTGTCTTGAACTTATACTGAATGCAGTTAATATAAATTTCGTAACATTTTCGGATTTTTTTGATAGTCGACAACTAAAAGGAGATATTTTCTCAATTTTTGTTATAGCTATTGCAGCCGCTGAAGCCGCTATTGGGTTAGCTATTGTTTCGTCAATTTATCGTAACAGAAAATCAACTCGTATCAATCAATCGAATTTATTGAATAAATGAATAAATAAAATGAATAAATTAAGTAATATCAATTATAGAAATTAGACTATTCATCAATTAAAATTATCATCAACTTCAATTAGTATGAATTGAAATCAGCATAGCATGTATTATACGTCGATTTGAGAAAAAAAGTACAAAATCAAAGTATCTTGGCCCAATCTCATGAGTCGATACAGAATTAGATTGATTGTAAAAATTCTGGTAAAATCATTGATTCATCTGGTGTCTAAATATACGATTCATTTATAAGTTTACTAGATCGAAAATTTATGGCATTCAAAAAGTTATAGATCCAATGTCACATTCAGTAAAGATTTATGATACCTGTATAGGATGTACTCAATGTGTCCGAGCCTGCCCAACAGATGTATTAGAAATGATACCTTGGGATGGGTGTAAAGCTAAGCAAATTGCTTCTGCTCCAAGAACAGAAGACTGTGTCGGTTGTAAGAGATGTGAATCCGCCTGCCCAACGGATTTTTTGAGCGTTCGAGTTTATTTATGGCATGAAACAACTCGAAGCATGGGTCTAGCTTATTAATACGTTCCATAAAAAACCACTTAAATCCATTTTGAATACAGTTGATTTTTTTTTACCGACAAAAACCCGTGCTCAAAAAATAAATTGTATTTTCGATTTTTGAGCACGGGTTTTTTGCCCAAGTGTATCTTGTCTTTACCACGAATGATTTTCCTTGGTTAACAATAATTGTAGTTTTGCCGATATTAATGGGTTCTTTTATTTTCTTTCTACCTCATAGAGGAAATAAAGTAATAAGGTGGTATACAATATGTATATGTATCTTAGAGCTTCTTTTAACAACCTATACATTCTGTTCTCATTTCGAATTGGACGATCCATTAACCCAATTAGCAGAGGATTATAAATGGATCAATTTTTTTGATTTTTATTGGAGATTGGGAATAGATGGACTTTCTATAGGACCTATTTTACTGACGGGATTTATTACCACTTTAGCTACTTTAGCGGCTCGGCCAATTACTCGAGATTCCCGATTATTCCATTTTCTGATGTTAGCAATGTACAGCGGTCAAATAGGATCATTTTCTTCTCGAGACCTTTTACTTTTTTTCATCATGTGGGAGTTAGAATTAATTCCCGTTTATCTACTTCTATCCATGTGGGGGGGGAAGAAACGTCTCTATTCAGCTACAAAGTTCATTTTGTATACTGCGGGAGGGTCCATTTTTCTATTAATAGGAGTTTTGGGTATTGGTTTATATGGTTCTAATGAACCAACATTAAATTTTGAAACATTAGCTAATCAATCGTATCCCGCGGCACTGGAAATAATATTCTATGTTGGATTTCTTATTGCTTTTGCTGTCAAATCGCCGATTATACCCTTACATACATGGTTACCAGATACCCACGGGGAGGCCCATTATAGTACCTGTATGCTTCTAGCTGGAATTTTATTAAAAATGGGAGCCTACGGGTTGGTTCGGATCAATATGGAATTATTACCCCACGCCCATTCCCTATTTTCTCCCTGGTTGATTATAATAGGCGCAATACAAATAATCTATGCAGCTTCAACATCTCCGGGTCAACGTAATTTAAAAAAAAGAATAGCCTATTCCTCTATATCTCATATGGGTTTCATAATTATTGGAATTGGCTCTATAACCGATACGGGACTCAACGGAGCCATTTTACAAATAATCTCTCATGGATTTATTGGTGCTGCTCTTTTTTTCTTGGCAGGAACGGGTTATGATAGAATACGTCTTCTTTATCTCGACGAAATGGGTGGAATGGCTATCCCCCTTCCAAAAATATTTACGATGTTCAGTATCTTATCGATGGCTTCCCTTGCATTACCGGGCATGAGCGGTTTTGTTGCAGAATTATTAGTATTTTTTGGAATAATTACCAGTCAAAAATATCTTTTAATGCCAAAAATACTAGTTACTTTTTTAATGGCAATTGGAATGATAATAACGCCTATTTATTTATTATCCATGATACGCCAAATGTTCTATGGATACAAGCTATTTAATGTTCCAAACTCTTATTTTTTTGATTCTGGACCGCGAGAGTTATTTGTTTCTATCTCTATCCTTCTACCAATAATAGGTATCGGTATTTATCCGGATTTCGTTCTTTCATTATCAGTTGACAAGGTGGAAGCTATTATATCTAATTATTTTTATAGATAGGTTTGCGGAAAATAAAAAACGAACAAATCAAAAAGCAATCCTATTATTTTGTTTTGGATATTGTTCGTTGTCGAATGAGAAAGAAGTCTTTTTTCTCTTAAGCTTATTTTTTTTCTTAAGCTTAAGTGGGATTTTTTCTTAAATTTTAAGTTAAAATGAATTGGAATTGTAACCAGATAGATTTGTCCTTTGTGAGAACCATTTGAATCAAGTAGTGTAGTGATTCAAATGGTTCTCGACAGTTTATTTCTTATCTTATATTCTTACTTATTCTTACTTAAATATAATATTTAAATTATATAATATTTAAATATTTATATAATATATAAATATAGGTATATATTCTATCTTTGTATTCGTCAGGATCTTTTTAATTTAATTAGATGTTAATGTAAATTAAATGAACCATAACTATGTAACCCTATTCCTAATAAATTGACCCCAAAATAGCATACCCAAATGATAAGAAAGCCCATAGCAGCCACAATTGCAGAATTTATACTTTCCAAATTTTTAGTTGTTCGAGTATGTAAATAAATCGCAAATATGGTCCAAGTAATAAATGCCCAAGTTTCTTTTGGGTCCCAATTCCAATAGGATCCCCATGCCTCATTAGCCCATACTGCTCCTGAAAGAATACCTATGGTTAAAAAGAGAAACCCTAAACTAATAATACGATAACCCCAATGATCTAATTGTTGAATCAGCTGAGCCTTGTAATAATTTCTAGAAGAAAAAAAAGAAGTGCTTAGTAAAACATTGTTTCTTTCATTCATGTATTGAATCTCTCCAAAGAAAAATGATTCATTTAAAAAATTATTGTTTTTACTAAAAATCCTTATAACTTTTCGAAATGTAATGACTAAGAGAGCTACTGATAATAATGATCCACATAAAAGAGCTGCATAACCCAATACCATCATACTTACGTGCATCATTAACCAATGGGATTGGAGAGCAGGTACTAATATTTCTGATTGATGGATTTCAGTTAACAGACCTGAAGTAACAAAGCCTTGGGTAAAAAAAGTAGTTGGTGCAGTTATCGCCCTTAAATAATTTTTATCTTTTTTAACATATGGAACCATATGAATAATGGAGAAACTCCATGAAAGAAAAATTAATGATTCATATAAATTACTTAATGGAAAATGGCCTGAATAAATCCAACGAGTGACTAATAATCCTGTTATACAGAAAAAAGTCGCTATCGTCCCTTTTTCTGACGAATCATATAGTCCTCTGATTTCATCGACTGATAAGCTTATCAAATAAATTGTAATTACAATTGAAACGATTGAAAAGGATATATGAGTTAATATATGTTCTAAAGTAGAAAATATCATAATTTTTTTTTAGGGGTGGGGTACAAAATTATACGGAATTAAAATTAGGAATTGAATTCATTATAGGACTTATTATATCTCTTTTATAAGATGCCATGCCGCCACTCGGACTCGAACCGAGATGCTCTAGCACTGCTTCCTAAGAGCAGCGTGTCTACCGATTTCACCATAGCGGCGTAGGGTATTTGAAATAATAATAATCTATTTTTAGTTAATCGTCGAGATTGAAGGAGTCAATTCAATATTTTATTTTTTTTTAATTCAAATTAATGAGAAAAAACCGTTTCCTTTCAATATTCAATATAAAATAAATAGGCATTGAAAGATTCCAATAAAAATTTTTATTGTCCTTTTCTTGATAATAAGATTAAGATGTTTTATTTAACAGAGGGCATTTTCGTAGTTTATAAATGTAAATCCTGTAACTAAATAATTATGACTTCAACCCAAACATTTAATTTTTAAAAAGTTCTTTCATATTTGCATTTTTGAATATTTTTGAAAAATTCATTTATTTTATGAATCTAAACTAAAAAATGCATTTCTTCAATGAACAAAAAATTCTTTGTAAAAATTAGAATTAATTATAAAGATTGATCAATCTTCCTTTACAAGCATAGGATACATTCATTTTTGACCACTCAAAATTGACACATTATCCGTCTATAATACCTATCTAAATGAATAAAAAAGAGGACTTTTATCAAAGGAGTTGGGAATGTATTCTATACTGAGTCAGAAAAATAATGATTCAAAAAGTTACAAAATAGTTTTTTTTTTTACTTAGTCAATTAATTTCAACGATCTTTTTTTGATTTTTATTTTTCCTAAAGATCTTATATCTTCTTTTATGTAGAAAAAAAGGAAAACTTATTTATTTTTATTATTGTGACAAGTGAACCGATGGGGAAAAAAAGAATCCCCATTCGGAAATGAGAAAATATATTAAAAAAGGGAGTAACATTTTAAGATTTAGATTATTTAATCTAGCGTTTGATTATTTATTTTATTGGTCGTACAAAAAAACTTTTTGAATTCCCGGTTGAAAGAGACTTTGCTAATGAAAAAGCTTTCAACGCTGCCCAATATGCCTTTTTTTTCCAAATATTTTTACGAATACGTTTTTTTGATATAGAAGTGCGTTTTTTTGGAACTGCCATGAAAAATTTAAAAAGTTATTCATTTCTATAGTTGGATGTGAAAGACATCTATTGTTCAAACAATTCAAATTTTTATTTTTTTCCAGATATTGTATAGAATAAAAAAAAAATTGAAAAACAAAACTTTAGAATTTTTGTTTTTTTGATATCCATCCCTGCCCATTTTTGTTTTGCTCTATTTTATTTATACCGGTAATAAAGCAGGTAAATAGATTGAAAGGTTTCTCAAAACCCAATCCTTACCCCCCCTAATTCAAAATTACTTTCATTTTTTTTTTTGCTATTGATCAAGCTCAAAAGAGCGAGTACACATAATTTGAATGAAACTAGTAGTTAATCAAAAAGAATACATGATTTTAGATTTTAGAAAAGTTATTTTAGTAATTGTAATTCTCCTTTTTCTTTTATTTTAAGTCTATTTCTTTTTTATGTTATGAAAAGAAAAACGTCGAATATCATATTCCTTCCGACAACGAAAGATGTCTTCCAGTCCAATAAAAGACAATCGCCGAGTTACCCAATTAATTTTTCAAAAAAGGAACAAAAAAAGTTCTTTAGAGTCAAGTTATGGGCCGTCCTATTATTACTATTATTATTTATAATATTTATTATTATTAATATTAGTTCCTATTATTACTATTATATTAGTCATATCAAAATCAAGTAATGTATTAAGTAGTCTTATTTTGGTCTAATTCTTTTTCTTTGCTCTATAGATATAAATTGTAAATTATCGTAATACGTAATATTAATTGAAATTTTTTTTGTATCTTACTAAAAATATTACTTAATATAGTTTAATATATTAATAAAAAAATTGTAATCGTAACTTGGTTATATTCATATCATTTCATTTGACCAATTCTAACTTCTTGATTTGAATATTTGAAGTATTAAAAAAAAAAGATTGAGAATAATTAAGTTAAGAATAGAAAATTTTATTTAAGTTTTCCATATCTTGATTTTTTAGTGAACCTAAGAGAAAAGTGTGATAAGAGCCGGTGAATCAGAAATAATTAATTAAAATTAAGAATAAAACAAGAGAAAAGGGTTTTTATTATGGAATATACATATCAATATTCATGGATTATACCTTTCATTCCACTACCAGTTCCTATGTTAATAGGAGTGGGACTTCTACTTTTTCCAACGGCAACAAAAAATCTTCGTCGTGTGTGGGCTTTTCCTAGTATTTTACTGTTAAGCATAGTTATGATTCTTTCAGTCTATCTATCTATTCAGCAAATAAATAGAAGTTCTATCTATCAATATGTATGGTCTTGGACCATTAATAATGATTTTTCTTTAGAATTCGGTTACTTAATCGATCCGCTTACTTCTATTATGTTAATATTAATTACTACCGTTGGAATTTTGGTTCTTTTTTATAGTGATAATTATATGTCTCATGATCAAGGATATTTGAGATTTTTTGCTTATCTGAGTTTTTTCAATACTTCAATGTTGGGATTAGTTACTAGTTCTAATTTGATACAAATTTATATTTTTTGGGAATTAGTTGGAATGTGTTCTTACCTATTAATAGGTTTTTGGTTCACGCGACCTATTGCGGCAACTGCTTGTCAAAAAGCGTTTGTAACTAATCGTGTAGGGGATTTTGGGTTATTATTAGGAATTTTAGGTATTTATTGGATAACAGGTAGTTTTGAATTTCGGGATTTGTTCGAAATATTCAATAACTTGGTTTATAATAATGAAGTTAATTTTCTATTTGTTACTTTGTGTTCCTTTCTTTTATTTGCTGGTGCAGTTGCTAAATCCGCACAATTCCCCCTTCATGTATGGTTACCTGATGCCATGGAAGGCCCTACTCCTATTTCGGCTCTTATCCATGCTGCTACTATGGTAGCAGCAGGAATTTTTCTTGTAGCTCGCCTTCTTCCTCTTTTTATAATCATACCTTACATAATGAATTTAATATCTTTGATAGGTATAATAACAGTATTATTAGGAGCTACTTTAGCTCTGGCTCAAAAAGATATTAAAAGAAGTTTAGCTTATTCCACAATGTCTCAACTAGGTTATATGATGTTAGCTCTAGGTATGGGTTCTTATCGAGCCGCTTTATTTCATTTGATTACTCATGCTTATTCAAAAGCATTGTTGTTTTTAGGATCCGGATCTATTATTCATTCAATGGAATCTGTTGTTGGATATTCTCCAGATAAAAGTCAGAATATGGTTCTTATGGGAGGTTTAAAAAAGCATGTCCCAATTACAAAAACCGCTTTTTTAGTGGGTACACTTTCTCTTTGTGGTATTCCACCTCTTGCTTGTTTTTGGTCCAAAGATGAGATTCTTAATGATAGTTGGTTGTATTCACCGATTTTCGCAATAATAGCTTGTTCCACAGCAGGATTAACCGCATTTTATATGTTTCGTGTCTATTTACTTACTTTTGAGGGACATTTAAACGTTCAGTTTCAAAATTATAATGGTCAAAAAACGAACTCTTTCTATTCAATATCTCTATGGGGAAAAGAAATACCAAAAACAATTAAAAAAAAATTTCGTTTATTAACTTTATTGTCAATGGATAATAATGAAAGGGCTTCTTTTTTTTGGAATAAGACATATCAAATTGATGATAATGTAAAAAGGATTATAAGCCCCTTTCTTACTATTATTCATTTTCGCACTAAAAACACTTTCTCTTATCCCCATGAATCGGACAATACTATGATATTTACCATCTTTCTATTAGTCCTATTTACTTTGTTTGTTGGAACCATAGGAATTCCGTTTAATCAAGACGGAAGTGATTTAGATATATTATCTAAATTGTTAAATCCGTCTATAAATCTTTTACATCAAAATTCAAATGATTATGTGAATTGGGAGGAATTTGTGACAAATGCAAGTTTTTCCCTCAGTATAGCTTTTGTCGGAATATTTTTAGCGACTTTTTTATATAAGCCTATTTATTCATCTTTACAAAATTTAAACTTACTTAATTCAGTTGTTAAAAGAACTCCTAATAGAGTTCTGCAAGACAAAATAATAAATGGGATATATGATTGGTCATATAATCGTGGTTATATAGATGCGTTGTATACAAAATCTTTAACTGAGGGTATAAGAAGATTAGCTGAACTAACTCATTTTTTTGATAGACGAGTAATTGATGGAATTACAAACGGGTTCGGTCTTATGAGTTTCTTTTTAGGAGAAGGTATCAAATATGTAGGGGGCGGCCGCATCTCTTCTTATCTATTATTATATTTAGTTTTTGTATTAATTTTTTTATTAATTTATTCTTTTTTTAATTTAAATTTTTTATTGTGACATTTCATTTTTTACAGCATTTTCAAATCGATCATTTTTTATATATCGCAATGGACGATTCCATCTTTTATAGTCGAAAAGAAGAGTCACAAGAGGTTTTTCAAACCATAATAAATAT